CAAAATTACTTCTAAGAGTTTCAAAAGAAACAAAAAAATGGATTATCGAAAGTTTTTTAGTTCTAAAAAGACTAATAAAAGAACTTTCTAAATTAAATCCAATTATATTATTTAGATTCAGAGAAGTATATGAATCGAATGAAACTAAAAACGAAAAAGATTCCATAATCAACAATCAGATAATTCATGAATCCTTTAGTAAAATTAACTCTCCAAATTGGACAAATTCTTCACTGACAGAAAAAAAAAAGAAGGATATGTCTCAGAGAACAAGTACAATCAGAAATCAAATAGAAAGAATTATAAAAGAAAAAAAAAAAATAACCCCAACGCCAAGAATATATATAAGTCCTAATAAAAGAAATTGGAATACTAAAAGATTAGAATTGCCAAAAAACATTTGGCAAATATTAAAAAAAAGAAATGCCCGATTATTCTCTAAATTCTATTCTTTTATACAAATTTTCGTTGAAAGAATATACATAGATATATTTTTATTTATCATTAATATTACCAGACTCAATACACAACTTTTTATTGAATCAATAAAAAAAATTATGGATAAATCCATTAATAAAGCAAATCAAGAAAGGATTAATAAAAAAAATCAAAATACAATTTACTTTATTTCGACTATAAAAAAATCAATTGATACTATTAACAATAAGACAAATTCATATATTTTTTGTGATTTATCCTACTTGTCACAAGCATATGTATTTTACAAATTATCACAAACTCAAGTTAGTAACTTGTATAAATTAAGATCTTTTTTTCACTACCTCGGAACCTCTTTTTTTCTTAAAACTGAAATAAAGGATTCGTTTGAAAAACAAGGAATAATTCAGAATGAATTAAGTCTTAAGAAACTTCCGAGTTATGGGATGGATCAATGGAAAGGTTGGTTAAAAGGACATTATCAATATGATTTACCCTCGATTAGATGGTCTAAATTAATATCAGAAAAATGGAGAAATAGAGTTAATCAACATCATATGGCTCAAAATCAAAATTTCAAATTGAATTCATATGAAAAGGGCCATTACAAAAAACAAAAGGATTTTGAAGTATATTCATTATTGAATCAAAAAGAGAATTTTCAAAAAAACTCTAGATATGATTTTTTATCATATAAATATATTAATTATGAAAAAATGAGGGACCCATCTATTTATGAATCACTCTTTCAAGTACAAGTAAATAAGAATCAAGATTTTTATTATAATTCTAACACATATAAACACAACCCTTTTGATATGTTGGGGAGTATCCCTATCAATCCTTATCTAGTAAACGGTAATATTAGATATATGGAAAAAAATAACGATAGAAAATATTTTGATTGGAAAATCATCAAACTTTTTCTTAGAAAAAGGGTCGATATTGAATCCTGGGTCAAAATCAATACTAAGAGTAATCAAAATACTAAGATTGGTACTGACAATTATCAAATAATTGATAAAATTGATAAAAAAGGCCCTTTTTATCTTCTGCTTCCGCAAAATCCCAAAATAAACTCGCCAAGTCCAAAAAAAGTTTTTTTGGATTGGATGGGAATGAATGAAGAAATATTAAATCGTCCCATCTCGAGTCTGGAATTTTGGTTCTTTCCAGAATTCGTACTCCTTTATAATCTATATAAAATGAAACCGTGGGTTATACCAAGCAAAGTACTTCTTTTCAATTTGAATCTAAATGAAAATGTTATTAGTATCAATAAAAACGTCGATAGAAAGCAAAAGACGGAATGTGTTATACCATCGAATAAACAAATAAAGAATCAAAATCAGAATCAAAAAGAAAAAGAACCCCCCGCAGACCAAGAAGATCTTAGATCAGATGCACAAAAACAGGGGAATCTTGGATCCGTTCCCCCAACAAAGACAAAGCAAGAAAAAGATAATGAAAAGGATTATGCAGTATCAAAGATAAAAGCGGGTAAAAAGAAAAAACAATACAAAAGTAAAACGGAAGCAGAACTGGATTTTTTCCTAAAACGTTATTTAGTTTTTCAATTGAGATGGGGCGATGCTTTGAATCAAAGAATGATCAATAATGTCAAAATATATTGTCTCCTGCTTCGACTGATAAATCCAAGAAAAATTACTATATCCTCGATTCAAAGAAGAGAAATGAGTTTGGATATAATGCTGATTCAGAAGAATTTAAGTCTTACAGAATTGATCAAAAGGGGAGTATTGGTTATCGAACCTGACCGCCTGTCTGTAAAAAATGATGGACAATTTATTATGTATCAAATCTTAGGTATTTCAGTGGTTCATAAGAGTAAGCACCAAACTAATCAAGGATACCGAGAACAAACATACGTTGATAAGAATCGTTTTGATTTACTTGTTCCTGAAAATATTTTATCGACCAGGCGCCGTAGAGAGTTGAGAATTCTAATTTGTTTCACTTCAAAAAATAGGAATAGTGTTGATAAAAATTCAGTATTTTGTACCAAGAACAACTCTAGTCAACTTTTGGACAAAAGGAAAGATCTTGATAAAGATAAAAAAGAATTAATTAAATTAAAGTTTTTTCTTTGGCCTAATTATCGATTAGAAGATTTGGCTTGTATGAATCGCTATTGGTTTGATACCAATAACGGCAGTGGTTTCAGTATGTTAAGGATATATATGTATCCACGATTTAAAAGTCATTGATAGTACATTTTTCGTATATCTGCTCTACCCTGTAGGGTATATGAAAGGAAAGAGATTCACACATGACCTGTTTTACATCCCATTTTTATTTTTAATATAGATAATAAAACCAATAACGTATCAATTAGACCTAGAAATCAATTAACAGAATCTTATTCATTTTAGGTCTAAATTATGCCCCTTTCTGAATGGAAAAATGTATCACTTTTTTCTATTCCTATCTGAATCAAATTTAATTTAAAACGGAATTAATTATTAATTAATGTAAATTAATAAAATTAGGAGTCCATAAAGAAATTCAAATTATTATATATCACATTAAAATAAAATAAATACCATTATTATTACTCATCGGTAAAAAACCATATCTGTAAAAAGGGGGGTAGCAATCTTTTATGGTAAAAAATACACTAATTTCAGTCATTTCTGAAGAAGAAAAGAGGGGGTCTGTTGAATTTCAAGTATTCCGTTTTACCAATAAGATACGGAGACTTACTTCACATTTGGAATTGCACAAAAAAGACTATTTATCTCAAAGAGGCTTGCGAAAAATTTTGGGAAAACGCCAACGGCTGTTGGCTTATTTGGCAAAAAAAAATAGAGTACGTTATAAAGAATTAATTGGTCTGTTGAGTATTCGAGAGACCAAAACTCGTTAATTGGAAGAGTCGTGTCATTTTAAGTACTTATTTTTATTCGTTTAAATTTTGATAAACTTCTTTTCACTTTCAGCAATTCATGGAAGAATGAATGGGTAAAAAACTTATGACTGTACCAGCTACAAGAAAAGACCTCATGATAGTCAATATGGGCCCTCATCACCCATCAATGCACGGTGTTCTTCGACTCATCGTTACTTTAGATGGTGAAGATGTTATTGATTGTGAACCAATATTGGGTTATTTACACAGAGGGATGGAGAAAATTGCGGAAAATCGAACAATTGTACAATATTTACCCTATGTAACACGTTGGGATTATTTAGCTACTATGTTCACAGAAGCAATAACCGTAAATGGACCTGAACAATTAGGAAATATTCAAGTACCTAAAAGAGCTAGCTATATCCGAGCCATTTTGTTGGAGTTGAGTCGTATCGCTTCCCATTTGTTATGGCTTGGTCCCTTTATGGCAGATATTGGCGCACAGACCCCCTTCTTCTATATTTTTCGAGAAAGAGAATTGATATATGACCTATTCGAAGCTGCTACCGGTATGCGAATGATGCATAATTTTTTTCGCATAGGAGGAGTAGCCGCTGATCTACCTCATGGCTGGATAGATAAATGTTTGGATTTTTGCGATTACTTTTTAACAGGGGTTGCTGAATATCAAAAACTTATTACACGTAATCCTATTTTTTTAGAACGAGTTGAAGGCGTAGGCATTATCGGCGGAGAAGAAGCACTAAATTGGGGTTTATCAGGACCAATGCTACGAGCTTCCGGAATACAATGGGATCTTCGTAAAGTTGATCATTATGAGTGTTATGACGAATTTGATTGGGAGGTTCAATGGCAAAACGAAGGTGATTCATTAGCTCGTTATTTAGTACGAATCCGCGAAATGACAGAATCCATAAAAATTATACAACAGGCTCTGGAAGGAATTCCAGGAGGCCCTTATGAGAATTTAGAAATCCGGCGTTTTGATATTGATAGAGTAAAAGATCCCGAATGGAATGATTTTGAATATCGATTTATTAGTAAAAAACCTTCTCCGACCTTTGAATTGTCGAAACAAGAACTTTATGTGAGAGTTGAGGCACCAAAAGGAGAATTGGGAATTTTTCTGGTAGGAGATCGAAGTGTTTTTCCTTGGAGATGGAAAATTCGTCCACCGGGTTTTATCAATTTGCAAATTCTTCCTCAGTTAGTTAAAAGAATGAAATTGGCTGATATTATGACGATACTAGGTAGCATAGATATCATTATGGGAGAAGTTGATCGTTAAAATGATAATTGATACAACCGAACTACAGGCTATTAATTCTTTTTTCAAATTGGAATCCCTAAAAGAAGTCTATGGGATCATATGGATACTTATCCCCATTTTGACTCTTGTATTAGGAATCACAATAGGTGTACTCGTGATTGTTTGGTTAGAAAGAGAAATATCTGCAGGGATACAACAACGTATTGGACCCGAATATGCCGGCCCTTTAGGAATTCTTCAAGCTCTAGCGGATGGTACAAAACTACTTTTCAAAGAGAACCTTCTTCCATCTAGGGGCGATGCTCGTTTATTTAGTATTGGACCATCCATCGCAGTCATATCAATTTTACTAAGTTATTCAGTAATTCCTTTTGGTTATCGACTTGTTCTAGCCGATCT